TTAAATTTTATAAAAAAAAAGATTATTTTTTTAAAAAAAAATATTACTAAAATTTGTCTTAAATGGGGTATAGAAATTTCCGGGAATAAATTTAGAGGGGGTAAAAATTTTCTGTATATGAAAAATTGAATGTTTTTAAAAAAAAAAGTTTTTGTGTGGAAAATAAGAATACTAAGATATCGATTTTATAAAGCGATAAAAATCAAGACAAATTTTTTTTTTTTAGGGGGTATTTTGGCGAAAGCCTCAAAATTGCATACAATTTTTTTTTATTTTTTTAGAAAGACTAGAATTTTAAGACAAAAAAAAACTTTTTTGGGGGGTTTTTTGCGAAGCCTGAAAATTATATAGAATTTTCTAAAAAAATTTTTTAAAGCCTCAGTTTTTAAGACAAAAAAAAACTTTTTTGCCTAAAATTTTGCTTTATCTTGAAATAGATAAGAAAACTTGAAAATTTAAATTTTAAGCCAGAAGTTTTAAGACAAACAAAAAAAAAAATGATCCGAAAAAATTTTTTTTAGGCATATAAATAGGAAAAAAATTGGCCCTTTTTTTTGTCTTGAATTTTCTGGGTAAAATTTAGGAGATTTCATTTTTCAAAAATAGGCTTTTTTTTATTAAAAATTAACTTTTTAGTTATATATATATAAATCTATTATATATTAAAATGAAGATTATATTATTATATATTTATAAATGTATAATATATAAATTAGTAATGATTTAATTAATATATAATTTTCATTTTAATAATATATAGTGATTCATCAAGTTCAGTTTAATTAATATATAATTAATGATATAAATATTAAGAAATTTATGAATTTCCTGAAAGAGAGATTACATGAATCAATATAATTTTTTCATATAGCTTTATATTTATTTATTAATCAGGAAATAGTTAGTTTCTTTATTTCATATAGGAGAATTTATATTAATATATTATTTATATATTAATTAAAACTTATATTAATTTAATATTAAATAAATTATACAATAAAATTAAACATTTATATATATATTAAAAATTATATTAATATATATTAAAAATTCTTCAATAATAACGATAATTTAAATTATTATATAATATTTTAATAAAAACGCATAATTTTGGGGTTTTTTATATAAATGCTTATATAGTATTTTGATCTTCTATTAAATTATTTATTAAATTGCATGCGTATTTGATAAATGATTTATTTAATTACGCACGTATTAATTAAATGTTTAACAAAATGCAAAAACTCTATATTTAAAAATTTAATTTATACGTGTGCACCTATTAAATCATTTAATAGAAAATGAACGAGTTTTTTTTTGGCGATATAGTAAAAATAGAAGCAATCAAATTAAATTTTTGAAAAAAAAATCGTTTCGATTGGCATTTTTTTTTTTTATTGAATATTATTTATATTTATATATTTATACTTAAGATAGCTAATTGTAGTTTATTTTAAAAAATTTAATTATAAATTTGAATTATTAGTGTGTAATTTAAACTTAAATCCTTAAATTGAAATCGTACAGATTAAGTGAAAATCGATGTAAAATTAAACGAAATTTATTTGGGGGGGTAAGGTTTAGATTAATTAAGTTAAAATCTTAAGGATTAATTTAATTAACTTGGAAATTAAACATTAGTTATTTTAATTCAGTTTTTACTATTATCAAATTGAAAAATTAGATACTAGGGGGTAATTTATTGGGCGGCGGCGAGTTTGGAAAATAGAGGGTTTTATTGGATTGATTTAAAAATTAATATAATTTTGAAAAGTAGAAGGAAAATTTCATTGGGGTAGATTTTTTTTTAGATTTGAATGTGAAATTTAAGTTTGTTAGGATTTTGTTTGAATGAAAAAATTTAGATTGACTTAGATTTTAGGGTTTGATGAGATAATTTTATAATATTGTGGTTAAAATCTAAAAGAATTAGAGGTTTGAATTTAAAATTTAGGTTAATTTTTATAAGGTGAAAATTATAAATGATTAAGTTTATTTAATTTTTGAATTAAACTTATAATTTTGTATAGTAAATGTAATTTTTATATAAAAGAATTACATTGAATAATATTTTGGATTAAATTTAGTAAAATTTGAATGGTAAATTTAGGTTTGTTAGGGGTTTGTCTGAATAAAAAAATTTAGATTGACTTAAATTTTAAGTTTAATAAAATAATTTTTATGGACTTAGAATTAAAATTTGAAAAAATTAAAAATTTGAATGGTAAATTTAGGTTTGTTAGGGGTTTGTCTGAATAAAAAAATTTAGATTGACTTAAATTTTAAGTTTAATAAAATAATTTTTATGGACTTAGAATTAAAATTTGAAAAAATTAAAAATTTGAATGGTAAATTTAGGTTTGTTAGGAGTTTGTCTGAATAAAAAAATTTAGATTGACTTAAATTTTAAGTTTAATAAAATAATTTTTATGGACTTAGAATTAAAATTTGATGATATTAATAATTTGGATTTAAAATTGAGATTAATTTTTATGAATTTAAAATTATAAGTAATTAAATTTATTTAATTTTTAAATTAAACTTAGGATTTTGTATATTAAATATAATTTGTATGGAAAATAATTACATTGAATAGTAGTTTGTATTAAGCTTAGTAAAATTTTGATCTTACACTACCTTCAAAAATTTATGTGAAGGGTGTTCAAAATAAAGTTTTATTCTGGCTTAAAATTTTAATTTATGGGTAAATTATATGCTAAGTTTATTGTTTTTGGGATTTATTATAGAGTAATAAATTATGAAATTTAATTTGTTAATTTATGCAATATAGAGAATTAAATATAAAAGAAATTTTGATTTAGGGATTCATAAGAGTATTGATAAAATTTGTGCCAGCAATTGCGGTTACACAGATAATGCAATTAAATTTTTTCAGTAAGTAATATATTTGTTTATTAATTATTTAGATTTAAGTTTATTAGGTGAAATTAGTAAGTTTAATTTAAATTGTTTAAATAAATAATAAGGTTATGAGGTTTTTGTATTAAACTAGGATTAGATACCCTATTATTGAAAATGCAAATTATTATGCTAGAGTAGTAGTAGTTATGTTCTTGAAATTCAAAGAATCTGGCGGTATTTTAGTCTATTCAGAGGAACCTGTCCTATAATTGATAATCCACGATTAATTGTACTTATTTTTAGTTTGTATATCGTCGTAGTTTGAATGTTTTAAGAGAAAATTGAACATTCAAGATTTATAATAATAAAGTAAATCAGATCAAGATACAGCGTATAGGTAAGAAGAGATGGGTTACAATAAATTTATTTAGATGGTTATTATATTTAACAATATATTATAAAGTGGATTTGATAGTAATAAAGTTAAGTTAAATTTTATGATTTTAGCTCTAAAATATGTACATATCGCCCGTCGCTCCTTCTTTAAAGATGGATAAGTCGTAACATAGTAGGTGTACTGGAAAGTGTACCTAGAATGGCAAATTAGAGCTTGATATAAAGCATTTTATTTACATTAAAAAGTTAGTTGTGAGAATCAATTTAATTTGAAATTAAATGATTATTTGTTATTTATAAAAAAAAGAATTTTTATATAAGTATATTTTAGAAAATAAGAGGTTAATTATAGTGAATAGTATAGTGATAGAATTTTGAATTATTTTTAAAGTTAATTATAAAAAAGAAGAATTTAATTTTTGTACCTTGTGTATCAGGGTTTATTAAAAAAAGTTAATTATTTAATTTTCTCGAATTAAAAAGAGCTATAACTATATAAATTTAAATGTTGCATAATTTTTTATAATATAGTTATAGTAATGAAACGTTAGTCGTTTTTTAATATATCTAGTTTCTTAAGAAATAAATTTAATTTAATTTTTTAATTATTTATTATTAATTGTTTAGTGGTATGTATTAAGAATTAAATATTTTAAGGGATAAGCTTTAAAATAAATTATTAAAAATATATTTTATATTTATATAAGATGGGTAGGATTGGAAATTTTTATCTATAGTTTGTTATAATTAATTTTATATTAAATAAGATTTATATTAATTTTAATTTTTTTATTAAGAATATTTATATAATTATATATTATATGAAATAATGATAAAATTAGTATAGTTTTATGTATATTATAGTTAAATTTTAAGGTTAAATTAAGGAACTCGGCAAATATATTTTTCGCCTGTTTATTAAAAACATGTCTTTTTGATTATAATTTAAAGTCTAACCTGCCCAATGAGGAGTTAAATGGCCGCGGTATTTTGACCGTGCAAAGGTAGCATAATCATTAGTTTTTTAATTGAAAGCTGGTATGAATGGTTGGACGAGAAAATAACTGTCTCAATTTAAATTGAATTAGAATTTTATTTATGAGTAAAAAAGCTCATATAAGTTTAAAAGACGAGAAGACCCTATAGAATTTAATATATGTATATATATATTATTTTTAGAATTAATAATAAGGTATATGTAATTATATTTTGTTGGGGTGATAGAAAAATTAAAATAACTTTTTTTATATAAAAACATTAATGTATGAAAAAATGATCCGTTAATTACGATTATAAGATTAAATTACCTTAGGGATAACAGCGTAATTTTTTTTTAGAGTTCTTATCGAAAAAAGAGTTTGCGACCTCGATGTTGGATTAAAATTAACTTTTGGTGTAGGGGCTAAAAGGTTAGGTCTGTTCGACCTTTAAAATTTTACATGATCTGAGTTTAAACCGGTGTGAGCCAGGTTGGTTTCTATCTTTAAAATAATTAAATGTTTTAGTACGAAAGGATTAAACATTTATAAAATTTATTATATTTTGAATGTTATTATTACTTTGGCAGATTAGTGCTTTAAATTTAGAATTTAAATATGTATTTTAATACAAGTAATATATTATTTTAAAAGATTTATTTTTATTATTTATTATTAGGTTAGTGTTAGTAGTTTGTGTATTAGTTGGTGTTGCATTTTTAACTTTAATAGAGCGAAAGGTTTTAGGTTATATTCAGATTCGTAAGGGACCTAATAAAGTAGGTTTTATAGGGATTTTACAGCCTTTTAGTGATGCTATTAAGTTATTTACTAAGGAACAGACATACCCTTTAATGTCTAATTTTTATATATATTATATAGCTCCTGTTTTTAATTTGTTTTTAAGACTTTTATTATGATTATGTATACCTTTTTTAACTTTTATGTTTAATTTTAATTTAGGTATTTTATATTTTTTATGTTGTTCAAGATTAGGTGTTTACACAATTATAGTTGCTGGTTGATCTTCTAATTCTAATTATGCTTTATTAGGAGGATTACGGTCAGTTGCTCAGACTATTTCTTATGAAGTTAGATTGGCTTTAATTTTGTTATCATTTTTATATTTAATTATAAGTTTAAATATTTTTGATTTTATAATATATCAAGAGCATACTTGATTAATTTTTTTATGTTTGCCTTTAGGTATAATATGATTAGTTTCTAGTTTAGCTGAGACTAATCGAACACCTTTTGATTTTGCTGAAGGTGAATCTGAATTAGTGTCTGGGTTTAATGTAGAGTATAGAAGAGGTGGATTTGCTTTAATTTTTTTAGCTGAATACTCAAGAATTTTATTTATAAGAATAATATGTGTAATATTATTTTTAGGAGGGGATGTATTTAGATTTATATTTTTTATTAAATTAGTTTTTATATCATTTTTATGAGTTTGAGTACGAGGGACTTTACCTCGTTATCGTTATGATAAGTTAATATATTTATGTTGAAAAAGTTTTTTACCTGTGGCTTTAAACTTTTTAATTTTTTTTATAGGGTTAAAATTATGTATATTTTACCTATAACATTGTGGATAAATTTTAGTAAATAAGTTAATAGAGGTTAAACTCTTTTTTATATTTTCAAAATATACACTTATACAAGTTCATTAACTAATTTTTAAAAATAATATAATCTCAGCATTTGTGAATTAGGGGATTGATTAGAAAATAAATAAAATATAGATAGGTTAAAATTTGTCCTGTTAAAATATAGGGTGCTTCGACAGGGCGTGCACCAATTCATGTTAATAAAATTGTGATTGTTAAAAATGATCAGAATAGAATTTTATTAAGTGGGTAGAATTGGGTTCTAAGAAATTTTTTTTGATTGATAAATGGTATAATAAATAAAATTGAAATTGATATAAATAAAGCAATTACCCCACCTAATTTATTAGGAATTGATCGAAGAATAGCATATGCAAATAAGAAATATCATTCAGGTTGAATATGAATAGGAGTAACTAATGGGTTAGCTGGAGTAAAATTTTCAGGATCTCTTAATATATAAGGATTTGTTAAAATTAAAAATGTTAATAGTATAGATATGATTAGAAATCCTACTGTATCTTTGTATACAAAGTAAGGATGGAATGGAATTTTATCGATATTTCTATTTAATCCTAAAGGATTATTTGATCCTGTTTGGTGAAGAAATAATAAATGAATTATTACTAGTCCAATAATAATAAAAGGTAATAAGAAATGAAATGTGAAGAATCGTGTTAAAGTGGCATTATCAATTGCAAACCCGCCTCATAATCATTGGACAATTGTGTTTCCTAAGTAAGGGATAGCGGAAAGAAGATTAGTAATTACTGTAGCTCCTCAAAATGATATTTGTCCTCAAGGTAGAACATATCCTAGGAAAGCTGTTGCTATAACTATAAATAAAATTATAATTCCAATTGATCAGGTAAGATGAAGATTGTATCTTCTATAGTATATTCCTCGACCGATATGTATATAAATACAAATAAAAAAAAATGATGCTCCATTAGCATGAATTACTCGTAGTAGTCATCCATAGTTTACATCACGACAAATATGAATTACTCTGTTAAATGCATAATCAGTATGCGCAGTAAAATGTATAGCAAGAAAAATTCCTGTTAAAATTTGAATAATTAAACATAGTCCAAGAAGAGAGCCAAAATTTCATCAAGTTGAAATATTAGATGGTGTAGGTAAGTCAATTAAAGAATTGTTAATGATTTTTAATATAGGAGATATTTTTCGTAAGGGTGTTTTCATTAGTTTGTTTGTCGGAGTGGACCTATTTTAATTTTAGTAATTTTAACTACTGCAATAAGAGTAATTAATAAGTAAATAATTAATAGAAATATCATATATATATTTGGATAATTAAAATATTTAGTTATAGAAATATTATATATTGAAGTATTAGTTATTGTTTCTAAGAAAATATTATTTATATTAGAATAATAAGGATCTGCTATTATTATTATAAAAATAAATATAGTAATAATACTTATAATTATAAGGAAAATTTTAATTGATGGTATAAATTTTTCATTGGATGCTACTCTTGTTATATAGGCAAATAAAACTAATATACCTCTTACTATAATAAGAAAGAGAATATAAGAGTATCAAAAATTGGTGTGAAAAAATCCAATTGTTAAAGTTACAACAATAGTTTGAATTAAAAGGACACCTCCCATAGACATAGGGTGTGTTAAGCAAATTAAAGTGATTGAATTAATTAAAGATAAAGTTATTAATAATATAATACAGAGAGTAGTTTAATTAAAATATTAATTTTGGAGATTAATGATAGAGGTATACTCTTTCTCTGAAGTTTTAAAAGAATAAATCTTATTTCCGGTTTACAAGACCAGTATTTTAAATAAATTATTAAAACTAATGGTAGTTTTTTGTTTATTTTTTTCTTTATTTATGTATTTTATAGGGTTGATATCTTTTTGTATAAAACGTAAGCATTTATTATTAATATTATTAAGATTAGAATTTGTAATATTATCATTATACTTCAATTTATATTTATATTTAATATATTTTAATTATGAATTTTATTTTAGAATAATTTTTATTAGAATAAGAGTATGTGAGGGGGCTTTAGGGTTGGCTATTTTAGTTTCTATAGTTCGAACTCATAATAATGATTATTTTCAAACATTTAATGTATTATGATAAAATTTTTATTGGCTTTAATTTTTATGGTTCCTATAAGATTTATAAAACATAGATTTTGATTAAATCAATATTTTTATTTTTTAATTACTTTTTTATATGGGTTTATATTTGTATTTAATTTTCAATTTTCTTATATTTCTTATTTTATGGGTTGTGATTTATTATCTTTTATAATAGTTTTATTAAGATTTTGAATTTGTTCTTTAATAATTTTAGCCTCTCAAAAAATTTATATAACTAATTATTTTTATAATATTTTTATATTTGTTATAATTATATTATTATTATCTTTATATATAACTTTTAGGTCTATAAATTTATTTATATTTTATTTATTTTTTGAAGTTAGATTAATTCCCACTTTAATTTTAATTGTAGGTTGAGGGTATCAACCTGAACGTTTACAAGCAGGGATTTATTTATTATTTTATACTTTATTTGCTTCATTGCCAATAATAGTATCTATTTTTTATTGTTATAAAATTTTTAATAGGTTAGATTATTTTTTTTTAATTAATTTTAATAATAGGTTTTTTATATACTTATGTATAAATTTAGTTTTTTTAATTAAGATGCCTATGTATTTTGTTCATTTATGGTTGCCTAAAGCTCATGTTGAGGCTCCTGTAGCTGGTTCAATAATTTTAGCTGGAGTTATATTAAAATTAGGAGGGTACGGACTTATACGATTTATATTAATTTTTTTGAGAGTAGGAGTAAAGATAAATTTTATTTTTATTATCATTAGTTTAGTAGGAGGTATTTTTGTTTCATTAATTTGTTTACGACAAATTGATATTAAAGCATTAATTGCATATTCATCAGTTAGCCATATAGGATTAGTATTAGGTGGGATTATAACTTTAAACTATTGAGGGATATCCGGGGCTTTAGTTATAATAATTGCCCATGGTTTATGTTCATCTGGTTTATTTTGTTTAGCAAACATTTTATACGAACGAACTCATAGTCGTAGTTTTTTTTTAAATAAGGGATTAATTAATTTAATACCAATTTTGTCTTTATGATGGTTTTTATTTAGTTGCTGTAATATAGCTGCTCCTCCGTCATTAAATTTATTAGGTGAAATTATATTGATTAATAGGTTAATTAGTTGAAGAAGATGAACTATACTTTTTATTATGTTTTTATCATTTTTTAGAGCTGCATATTCTTTATACATATATTCATATACTCAACATGGAAAATTTTATATAGGATTATATTCTTTTTCTAGTGATTCAATTCGTGAGTATTTACTATTATTATTACATTGATTACCTTTAAATTTTATAATTTTAAAAAGTGAATATGTTGTATTATGATTATAATTTAAATAGTTTAATTAAAATATTGATTTGTGGTATCAATGATGTAATTTATTACTTTAAATTATTTGTTTAATTTATTTTGTTAGGTTTTTATTTTTTAGAGTTTTATTTTTTTTGTTAAGATTAAATTTTATAGTCACAGATTATAGGCTATTATTAGAATATGAAGTATTAAATATTAATTCTTGTGGTATTATAATAACTATTTTATTAGATTGAATATCTTTATTATTTATAAGATTTGTATTATTTATTTCATCAATAGTAATTTATTATAGAGAAGAATACATAGAAGGTGATATTTTTATTAATCGTTTTATTATATTAGTTTCTATATTCGTATTGTCTATAATATTATTAATTATTAGTCCTAATTTAATTAGAATTTTATTAGGTTGAGATGGATTAGGGCTTGTTTCTTATTGTTTAGTGATTTATTATCAGAATGTAAAATCTTATAATGCTGGGATAATTACTGCTTTAACAAATCGTATTGGAGATGTAGCTTTATTAATATCAATTGCTTGGATATTAAATTATGGCAGATTTAATTATATCTTTTATGTGGATTATATAAAAGGTTCTAGCGAGATAAATTTAATTAGAAGATTAATTTTATTAGCAGCTATAACTAAAAGAGCGCAAATTCCATTTTCTTCTTGATTACCTGCAGCTATAGCTGCGCCTACTCCTGTATCCTCTTTAGTTCATTCTTCAACTTTAGTTACTGCAGGAGTTTATTTATTAATTCGTTTTAATTTTGCTTTAACTGAATCTTTAATGTTTATTTTATTATTTATTGGGACAATGACTATATTTATAGCAGGAATAAGGGCTAATTTTGAGTTTGATTTAAAAAAAATTATTGCTTTATCTACACTTAGTCAGTTAGGTTTAATAATAGGAATTTTAGCATTAGGAGAGTATAATTTAGCTTTTTTCCATTTATTAACACATGCTTTATTTAAAGCTTTATTATTTATATGTGCTGGATGTATAATTCATAATTTAGGTAATTGTCAAGATATTCGTTATATAGGAGGATTAGTTAATTTAATACCTTTAACATGTTGTTATTTTATAATTTCTAATTTATCTCTTTGTGGACTTCCATTTTTAGCAGGATTTTATTCTAAGGATTTAATTTTAGAAGTTTTGTCTATAGAATATATTAATATATTTATTTATTTAATATATTATATTTCTACTGGTTTAACTGTATGTTATACATTTCGATTAATTTATTATGTTTTAATTGGAGATTTTAATTATTTATCTTTAAATATAATTAGAGATCGAGGATATATTATATTACAAGGCATATCAGGTTTAATTTTTTTTGTAATTTTTGGTGGAAGTATGTTAATATGAATTATATTTCCAACCCCTTATTTTATTTGTTTATCTCCTCTTATAAAAATAATGGCTTTAGTTGTAATTTTTATAGGAGGATGGATAGGACTAGAGCTTTCTAAGTTTACTTTAAGTTATTCTTTAAAATCAATACAAACTTTAAAAATTAGATTTTTTCTTTCTAATATATGGTATATACCGTATATTTCTACTTTTGGAGTAAATTTTTATCCAATTTATATAGGACGAGTTATTTATAACACTGTAGATCAAGGTTGATCTGAATATTATGGAAGTCAAAATATTTTTAATCAAATAAAGTATACTTCAATTTTACTTCAATTTTTATATCATAATAATTTAAAGATTTTTATGTTATTATTATCTATATGAGTAGCATATATATATTTGTATTTATTTATTTATTTAAATAGCTTATATTTAGAGCAAGATATTGAAGATATCTAGGAAGTATTATTACTTTTAAATATTTATAAGAAAAATTTCTAATTTTATATTGAAAATATAATGTTTTTATTAAACTATATAAATAGAAATATTAACAGAGTTTCACTGCTAAAGAATTAAGTTAGAAGCTTATTCTTGAATTTCATATTTCCTTAATTGGAGAGTTTTCTCAGTTTTATCATTAACAGTGATATACCTCTATTTTGGTTTCAATTAATAAATAAGGGTGATTAAACACCAAAATTTTAGGTCGAAACTAAATACAATATTTTGTTTCTTATTTTAAGGTAAATTGATTAAATCAATACTTTTTAAATGCAAATTAAATGTTATATTTAACTATAACCCTAAATAGTTCAAGTTAGTGCTCCTTGGTTTCATTCATGATAAAGACCAATTAATAATACTATTAGAAAAAATAATGTAATAATAAAATATATAAAGATATTAGTTATTTTTATAATTAAGATAATTGGGATTAATAAGGCAATTTCAACATCAAAAATTAAAAAGATTACTGCAATTAAAAAAAATTGAATAGAAAAAGGCATACGAGCAGATCTTTTAGGGTCAAATCCACATTCAAATGGGGAAGCCTTTTCTCGGTCTATAAATCTTTTCTTAGAGATTGTAAATGAAATTATAATTATAATAAAGGAAATGATGAAAATAATAATTCTAATATAAAAAATGATTATGATTATTTATACTAATTATTAGATCTTTTGATTGGAAGTCAAATATAATTATTATACTATATAAATATCTACCTCATCAATAAATAGAAATATATAAGAATAGTCAAACTACATCAACAAAGTGTCAGTATCAAGCTGCTGCCTCAAATCCAAAATGGTGAATACATGAAAAATGGTTATAAAAATGACGAATTAAACAAACTAATAGAAATGTTGTTCCAATAATTACATGAAGTCCATGGAATCCTGTTGCTATAAAAAAAGTAGATCCATAAACAGAGTCAGCAATTGTAAAAGGTGCTTCGATATATTCATAACCTTGAAGAATAGTAAAGTAAATTCCTAATATAACAGTTAATCTTAATCCTTGAAGAGCTTGTTTATAATCGTTTTCTATTAATCTGTGATGTGCTCAAGTAACAGTAAGTCCTGATGTTAATAAAATTAAAGTATTAAGTAATGGAATTTGGAGGGGATTAAATGGGGTGATTCCCTTAGGGGGTCAATTTATTCCTAATTCGATAGTAGGGGCTAGACTTCTATGAAAGAAAGCTCAGAAAAAAGAAATAAAAAAGAAAACTTCTGAAGTAATAAATAGAATTATTCCTCATCGTAGTCCTATAGTAACTGGATATGTATGTAAACCTTGAAAAGTTCCTTCACGAACAATGTCTCGTCATCATTGATATATAATTAGCATAGTAATTAATCTTCCTAATAGAAATAAGGAATTATTATAAAAATGAAATCATTTAATAATTCCTACTAATGTAATTATAGCTCTAAATGCACCTAAAATAGGTCAAGGGCTAGGATCAACAAGATGGTATGGGTGATTTTTATGTCTTGACATTAATTAACTTCTCTTGAATATAATGTTCTAAGAATAGCAAATACATATGATTGAATAATTGCTACAGCGGACTCTAAGATTAATAATAAAATCTGAGTAATTAACAGAAAATTTAATGTAATTAATCCTAGAGTTGATCCTGTATTTCCCAATAAAGTAAGGAGTAAATGTCCTGCAATTATATTAGCTGATAATCGAATAGCTAATGTGCCTGGGCGAATTAGATTTCTAATTGTTTCAATTAATACTATAAAAGATATTAAAGCTGGAGGTGTGCCTTGAGGTACAAGATGGGCAAATATATGTATTGTGTGATTAATTCAGCCGTAAATTATAAATCTTAATCATAATGGGAGAGCTAAAGTTAATGTTAATACTATATGACTAGTTCTTGTAAAAATATAAGGGAATAAACCTAAAAAATTATTAAATAAGATTATAGAGAATAGTGAAATAAAAATTAATGTTCTTCCTTTAATTTTTGGTCCAATTAAAACTTTAAATTCATTATGTAGTGTAGAAATAATTTTAATTCAAATAAAATTATAACGGGATGGGATTAGTCAGTAGGAAGAAGGGATTAGTAAAAGTCCAAGGAATGTTCTTATTCAATTTAAAGATAAATTAAAAGATGTTGTTGGGTCAAAAGAAGAAAATAAATTTGTTATCATTTTCAGTTAATTTTTTTAATTGTTCTTTTTTTTGTTTTAAATCTTGTTGGATATTGAAAAGTAAAATAGTTTATGATATTAAATAGAAAAAAAATAATAACAAATATGAAAAATAATATAAGTCAACTTAATGGTGCTATTTGTGGGATTAAAAATTATCTTTTAGATTATTTTAACTTGACAAGTTAATGTTATATGATATTAACTAAATTTTTCCATTAGAAGTAGTTGTGAATCTACTATATAGTGGTTTAAGAGACCATTGCTTACTTTCAGCCATCTAATGATAGTTTATTTATTTTTGAGATTCATTTAGTAAAAATTGAAGGAGGAATACTTTCTAATGCGATTGGTATAAATCTATGATTAGCTCCACAAATCTCAGAGCATTGGCCAAAAAATAATCCTGTTCGATTTATTAAGAATCTAATTTGATTAAGTCGACCTGGGGTAGCGTCAACTTTTACTCTTAAAGCTGGAATTGTTCAAGAGTGAATTACATCAGCGGCTGTAATTATTAATCGAATTTGTGAATTATATGGAATAATTATTCGATTATCAACATCTAAAAGACGGAAATTTTCTACAGGTATAGACGCAGAAGGAACTATATAAGAATCAAATTCAAAATTTATAAAATCTCCATATTCATAAGATCAATATCATTGATGTCCGATAGCTTTAATAGAAACTAAAGGGTTATTGATTTCATCAAGAAGATATAAAAGTCGTAAAGAGGGTAAAGCAATAAAAATTAAAGTAATTGCTGGTAGAGTAGTCCAAATAATTTCGATTGTTTGTCCTTCTAATAAAAATCGATTATTAAATTGATTAAAAAATAAAGTTACTATTATATAACCTACTAATACCGTAATTATCAGTAAAATTATTAGAGCATGATTATGAAAAAAAGTTAATTGCTCTATTAATGGGGAGGCTCTATCTTGAAGTATTAATATATTTCATGTTGCAATTTCTAAAAAAAGGTGTAACCTTTATATATGGAGTTTAAGACCATTGCACTAATCTGCCATATTAGAAATTAGTTAATATAGGTAACTCAGAGTATCTATGTTCAGCAGGGGGAAGTTTTTGTAGCCATTCAATTGATGAAGATATACTTAAAGGGGCTAGAGTTTTTCGCATAGAAACAAATCTATCTCAAATAATAAATAAGAATACAATAATTCTTACTAAAGAAATTAAAGATCCAATAGAAGAAATTACATTTCATGTTGTGTATGCATCTGGGTAGTCAGAATATCGTCGTGGTATTCCTCTTAAACCTAAAAAATGTTGAGGGAAAAAGGTTATATTAACTCCAATAAATATAGTAATAAATTGAATCTTTAAAAATTTGTTATTTATAACAAGGCCAGTAAATAAAGGGAATCAATGAATAAATCCTGCTATAATAGCGAAAACAGCTCCTATTGATAGAACATAATGAAAATGAGCAACAACGTAATATGTATCATGAAGAATAATATCAATTGATGAATTAGCTAAAATTACTCCGGTTAAACCTCCTACTGTAAAAAGAAATACAAACCCTAAAGATCATAAAAGAGATGGGGAATAATTTAATTGAGATCCATGTAGAGTAGCTAATCATCTAAAAATTTTAATTCCGGTTGGAACAGCAATAATCATAGTAGCTGAAGTAAAATAAGCTCGTGTATCTACATCTATTCCAACTGTAAATATATGGTGTGCTCATACAATAAATCCTAATAAACCAATTGCTATTATAGCATAAATTATTCCTAAGGTTCCAAAGGTTTCTTTTTTTCTTCTTTCTTGTCTAATAATATGAGAAATTATTCCGAATCCAGGAAGAATTAAAATATAAACTTCAGGGTGACCAAAAAATCAAAATAAATGTTGATATAAAATTGGGTCCCCACCTCCGGCTGGGTCAAAAAAGGAAGTATTAATATTTCGATCTGTTAATAGTATAGTAATTGCTCCTGCTAAAACAGGGAGAGAAAGAAGTAATAAAATAGCTGTTAGTAAAACTGATCATACAAATAAAGGTATACGATCAAAAGTCATTCCTGTAGATCGTATATTAATTACAGTTGTAATAAAATTTACAGCTCCTAAAATTGAAGAAATTCCGGCTAAATGAAGTCTAAAAATTGCTAAGTCTACTGAAGCTCCGCTATGAGCAATATTAGCTGATAGTGGAGGATATACTGTTCATCCAGTTCCTGCTCCATTTTCTACTATTCTTCTAGCTAAAAGTAAGGTTAATGAAGGAGGTAAAAGCCAAAATCTTATATTATTTATACGAGGAAAGGCTATATCTGGAGCTCCTAGTATTAAAGGAACTAATCAATTTCCAAATCCTCCGATTATAATAGGTATAACTATAAAAAAAATTATAATAAAAGCATGAGCAGTCACAATAACATTATAAATTTGGTCATCTCCAATTAATGAACCAGGGTTTCCTAATTCTGCTCGAATTAATAAACTAAGAGATGTTCCTACTATACCTGATCATCTCCCGAATAAAAAGTATAAAGTTCCAATATCTTTATGGTTTGTAGAAAATAATCATTTAATCGATAAAGTGGCCGAGTAATAGGCGGTAAACTGTAAATTTACAAACGAATTCTATTCCTTTATCAAGTCTTATAGTCTAATAAGGATAATAAATTGCAAATTTATTGGTGAATTTTAATCTAAGGCTTAAAGTACTTACTTTATTTAGAACTTTGAAGGTTCTTAGTTTTTTTAACTTAAATCCTTTAAATCAAATTAAATAAGAAGGTTGAAATTACTAAACCTATAATTGAAATGAAATTAATTAATATAATTAAATGATTATTAATTATATTATGATTATAGTAATATGTGTATGTTTTTGATAGAAGAATTGTGGAAAAAGTGATTCGTATATAAAAATATAATGTTATTAGTGTTATAATTACTATAATTGTAGCTAATATATATATATTTCTTTCTGTTAATAGTTGAATTGTTAGTCATTTTGGTATAAATCCTAGAAAGGGGGGTAATCCTCCGAGAGATAAAAAATTTAAGATAAAGAAAAATTTGATATGGAAATTGTTATTTATAGAAATGTAGAGTTGATTTAAATAGAAAATATTTAATATATTAAAGATTAAAACAATATTGATTGTAATAATAACATAAATGATATAATAATAAAATCAAATAGTTTCTATAAATATTATTCTTCTAAGTATTCATCCAATATGATTAATTGAAGAATAAGCTAAAATTTTTCGTAAACTTACTTGGTTTAAGCCTATAATACCTCTAACTATTATTCTAATAATAATAATTAAAATTAAATATGTAAAAAATTTAGTTGAATATAATAATAATACTATAGGGGCTAATTTTTGTCATGTTAATATAATTAATGAGTTTGTTCAATTTAGTCCTTCTATAACTTCAGGGAATCAGAAATGGAATGGGGCTGCTCCTATTTTTGTAAATAAAGCTGTATTAAAAATTATTGTAAAGTATAGAATTGAATTTATATTGTATATATTATTTATTGATATTATAATAATTGAAAGTAATAAAATTGAAGAGGCTAATGTTTGAGTGATAAAATATTTTAATGCAGCTTCTGATGCTATTATATTGTTAATTTTACTAATTAATGGGATTATAGATAAGAGATTAATTTCTAATCCAATTCATATTCCTATTCAAGAGTAGGATGAAATTGAAATTAAAGTACCAATTATAAGTGTTAAATAAAATAGGATTTTATAATAAATTAAAAAGAAAAGGATTGGGACCTTTATTGATGGGGTATGAACCCAGTAGCTTTATTAGCTTATCTTTTTAATGAAGGTGAAAAATCACATGTTTTATTCTATCAAAATAATTCTTTATTCAGACACTTCATTTAAATTTTATATAAGTATGGGGTGACATAAATTATTTAGGTTGAAATTATATAAAATAAGGGTTATAATTTAGTATAGTATGTACATAGATTTTTGATATCTAAAGAAATAGTTTAAATCTGTTAATTATAA